ATCGTGAGCATCAGCATGTAGGTTCCAGATCCAAGTGGTAGTATCAGGACCCTTAGCTATTGTTCTTGAGAAATGGCCGGGTTTGGCCCATTCCTCAAAAGATGTTTTTACAGGATCCCTATCCACAACAATTTTTACTTCTGGTTCCGGCGAACGAATAATCATTAAGTCCTCCTCTTTCCGGACAAGACATACAAAGAGACCCGCCAACTGTCTTTTTAGTGAACCTTTGAAAGATAGATATTATGATTAGTCCTTTTCTTTACTATCTATCGTCCTTCTATTTTTTTTAGTTATTCACTGGAACAATTATTCAATCCGAGGCAAGTGTTCGGATCTATTATGACATAAGGATTAGGTGCCTAACGGACATTGCTTATCTTGGAAAATTATTTTCCGACGTAACAAAAAAATCTTTTTTTAATTTAAGAAATTAGTGTATTTTTTTTAAGGTATAAGCTCCTATCTACATCTACTTTCCTTGAGTATAGATTTTTTTATTTTTTTATTCGATTCCAAATTCCAAGATAACTCATTAGAATTATTAAAAAGAGGGCCCTCATATATTAGCGATGTTTAGATTGCCCTTACTTATTCGCTTTATTACTTCTATTCTAGACCCTATCCCTATCATTTATCCTTATGAAATATCATATAAAATAGAAGGTAGAAGAAGGGGATATAATGAAATTCTTGATTCGATCTGCCGGCCTAATTTATTTGATTAATAGATCAACAACCAAACCACCCGTTTTATGAAAAAAGGTAGTGGTCTTATTCAAATTCAAAGCGCTTCGTAATCTTCAACCAGTTCTGTGCTTCAATATAATTTCCCGGAGTAAGCGCTATAGCTTGTTTCCAATACTCAGCAGCTTGATTAAACCAAGCTTCCGCAATTTCCGAATCACCCTGTAGAATGGCCTGTTCTCCTCGGTTGGAATAGGTGGTTCCTTCCCCTAGAACCGTACTTGAGAGTTTCCTACCTCATACGGCTCAGAAATTGCTATATTAATTTCCCCTATCTTAACTGAATTCGATTTCTCAAAAATTGATCCAATTTCTTCTTGGGTTAAGCAGAATAAGTTAATTACCTAAGTTTCAAACCCTAATTTTGATCAATAATCAGTTTGATCTTTTCTCCCACCTTCAGAAGAATGAAGCATAGATAGACTTATAGCCTTCCTTCGAATTTTCTGAAAGGTAACTATCTCGGTTTCATATATGAAATTTCTATAGAATCCTTGAAAAAGACTTTTTTCTCATAAGAAAGAAAAAAGAACTTACTATCTTTGGGATCTGATACTACACCGCTGCTTAATCCTTAGTGGATCGGCTCTATTACATAAGCCGATTCCTAAATTTTGCCCCATATCATGGGATAAGTAAGCAGTTTTTTTTAGTTGTATCGACCCAGTCGCTCACTAATGGATCTTTACGGTGCTTTTTCTATCAATTTTAGAACTTTATCCATAGAGTAGTAGCATAGGCCATACTTTCTTCCTATTTTGATTTTCGTGAAGTGTCCTTCCTTCCTACAGCTGATAGGGCAAAATCGTTGTTTTGACGATCCCTATGTAGAAAGCCCTTTTTCTAGTAAATACTAGAAAATTTGATCTTTTCTTTTTTTTTCTTTTTTCTATAGTGGAGATAGCCGCACGTAATGACAGATCACGGCCATATTATTAAAAGCTTGCGGTAAGAAGGGGTTTCGTTCTAGTGCCCGGAAATAATATTCCAAAGCCTTTGTATGCTCTCCATTGCTTGTGTGTATAAGGCCTATGTTATAGAGTATATAACTTCGATCATAGGGATCAATTTCTAGTCGCGTAGCTTCATAATAATTCTGCAAAGCTTCCGCATAATTTCCTTCGGATTGAGCCAACATCCGTTACGGTCGTTCATTCTATTCAAAAAATCTCCGTTCCAAAACCGTACATGAGGTTTTCATCTCATACGGCTCCTCCCTTCTGTACCCCTTCTGTACTATAGTACTAAGCGAAATAATCTATAGAATAAAAATAAAATTAGTCCCATCTCATTATGGACCGAAAGGGGCTGGTATTTTTCCAAGAAATCTCTAGCCAACCTTCCCGCAAGAGGTTTTTCTTAACACTAAGGAATTCTATTAATGCTAGAGGAAAACGATAGCTGCAAGAATTTCTTTGTTCTCAACGCCTCCTATTTAGAGGAATTAGCCACTTCAACGACCTTTGATGGTTATAGGGGTATCCAAAGTACAAACCTGATGGCTGTTTGTTATCCCAACCATTCTTCCCGGCCCTGATACCGATCAGGAAAGGGCTAATTTCTAACAAAGTTTTTCTCTTGTTGATTCCTATTTCTAGGTGTAGTGCTTTTCTCCCCTATGCTGCCTATTGGTACTAGTAGAGTAGGATTGGTCTGTATGTAATAGAGAACCTATTCCGTAGGTGTAACCTTTCGCTCAATACTCAAATCTACAATTGAAGCATCTGAGGCCGCATCAATCGAGGATACACGACAGAAGGAATTGTGTTAGTTCACCTCACCTTCTCCAAGCGTGGGTTTCCTTTACTAATTTAGCTCTCTCTATGCGAATCCCCTCTCCTTCTCGTAAGACTGAAGCGTAGGTAGGGCTAAAAAAAAGAGTCAAATCGCACCATCTCTATAATAAGTAAATGCCCTTTTTTCCCCTGAGGTTGTCGGAATTATTCGCAATAAAATATTGGCTACAATTGAGGAGGTCTTATCAATGAAATTTCCATTTATACGGGATCTAGGCATAATTCCCAATCTATTCTATATAGAATTGTTTTCATTCCTTCACAAAATAACATAAAAACAAACCCATTCGATTCTTATAAATTGATCGATCCATATATATGCTCTAAATGGATAAGAGAGGTATGGATTTTCCACTCAGCTCAAATTGTCCCCTTTTCCTTCTGTTTGGACAAGAACAGCTATGAAATATTTGACTAAGATTGGATTTCATTCCACTTTTCTATTTCTCAATAATAACTTCTCTCATCAGCTATTTCGCGTTTTCAAAGTCATTAATTGTCTCATACCTTTTTTAGATTTCGATTGTATGGCGTAGCGTACCTTATGCAAACAGAATTCTAGGGTTCCTTTTTTTTATTATGGAATATTATGGAATAAGAAGAGTTCTTCCATTCTCTTTTTCTTTGGTTCGGGGAAAACCCAAACTAAATCGAGGGAATGGAATTCCTAGTAAAAAAATTCCGGATCTTTCCACTTAGATGAAAAGGAATTTTTCCAATAGAACCTTGGAACCCCCGAGGGGTTGTGGTTGTACCTGTACTACAAGAATAGGAAAACTCGCTATTCATTTAGTTTATTTTCCATAATAAGATTATGTAGGAGAGATGGCCGAGCGGTTCAAGGCGTAGCATTGGAACTGCTATGTAGACTTTTGTTTACCGAGGGTTCGAATCCCTCTCTTTCCGTTTCTCTCAATTCATCAACGTGAACGATCACAATGTATCAAATCAAATAACAGTATTTTCCAGCAATAATACCTTTATTTAATAGAAATTCTCTATAATAAATTATCTATAATAAAATAAAAATAAATTACTGTGGTATGTAAAATACACATAGAGGAAAGAACAAAAAAGAAAAAAGGATCCTAGGGTTAATCCATTTCTGCTAGTTGAATAGAAAATACGAATTAAGGGCCTTAGGTCAATTTAGTTCGGGGGAAGGGGAAGAAAATTCTATGAACCTTTCTTTTTTCATTAAGTTCAAGTCTGACGAGAGTAATATTCGACAACTAACAACTCATTTATTTTGAGACCGACCCACTTCCTATCTAAGATTTTTTTAACTAGTCCTTTATATTGCAATGTGTCAATCGTCAAATGCTTTGGCAATTTCCCCGGGTCGGATAAAGCAATAGAATTTTGAACCAGACGTTTTGATCTTTGGTTATCTTTCGTAGTAATAATATCTTGGGGTTTGCAACGAAAACTTGGTATATCAACTATACGACCATTAACTAAAATATGTCTATGGTTAACTAATTGCCGGGCCTCAGGAATGGTTGAAGCCATACCCAATCGAAAAAGGATATTATCCAAACGCATTTCAAGTAATTGTAGTAAAACCTGACCTGTTGACCTTTTTGCTTTTCCAGCGATATGTACATATCTAAGTAATTGCCGTTCTGTCAGACCATAATGAAAACGCAATTTCTGTTTTTCTTGAAGACGAATACGATATTGCTCCTTTTTCCCAGAATGGAATTTCTTTTTCAGATTACTTCCGGATTTGGGTGTTTTTCTAGTGAGTCCTGGTAAAGCTCCCAGACGGCGTATTTTTTTAAAACGAGGTCCTCGATAACGGGACATGAAGACTCCTTTTTTATTTTATTGAAATTTCATTTTACACAATTAATTTCATTGTATTTACATTACAGAATACATCGAAATTAAAACTGAATTAAACTAAAGGATAAACATAGTTAAATCTACTAAAAGTACCAGAAAAAATGGAATTTCATCAACATCTGGATTTTATATATATATATTATATATTTTATTGTTTTGTAGCTAGCAAAATTATAAGGTAGAACCGCAGAATAAATCCTGGATTCTCCATTTAATTCGAGAAAAAAAGAGGGATTCTTGTTCATGGAACATTGATATAGAAAAAAGCCGACTATCGGATTTGAACCGATGACCCTCGCATTACAAATGCGATGCTCTAACCTCTGAGCTAAGTGGGCTTACATAACAGAAATAGTGTAACAAATAGAAATATGTATAGTATAGGAAATCCGTAAAATGCCGTAAAATGGCAGATCTTAATTATTAATCTTAGCTATTAACTAGTTCGAAATTTAAAGTTCTACTTAGAAAAATACTAGAATTTCATAAAGATAAAGTTAGCTTGATATGCTTAACTAGAGAATATCCTTAAATAGGATTCTAGAATTTCTTGAACTTTCTTTTTATTTCTCTAATTCGCAAATTAATTTTTCTATTTTTCTAATAGACTAATAGAATAGAATCTATTCTAATTTGTATATTGAATTAGATTTCAGATATTTTATATAATAAAGAGAAAATGCGAATTTATTGGCATTTTCTCTTTATTATAGACATTTTTTGAAATTTTTTATTTTTTTTGTTATTCATTAATAATTTAATGATTCATATTTCACTAAGGAGAGCATAGAATCATAGCAAATGAAATTGCTAATTCTGATTAGAAAAAAAGAATGAATATCAAGCGTTATAGTATGATTTTGAATACTCTAAAAAAGAAAGGCGGGGGAGTGGAGGAGAGAAAAAGTTTGGGATATATTGATTCGGATTGAATTGCAAATACATCAACGATAGAATCAATGCAATTCAGAATTGCAACAAGCAGGGTCTCTCAAATAGAGACGAACTGCTAGACTACGTCGAGTAATGAATTCAACGATTCAAAAAAAAACTAAGAGATGGATGAAATTACACAAGGAATCTAGGTCTCAATCAAAGAAAAGGAAAATGGGGATATGGCGAAATCGGTAGACGCTACGGACTTGATTGTATTGAGCCTTGGTATGGAAACCTGCTAAGTGGTAACTTCCAAATTCAGAGAAATCCTGGAATTAAAAAAGGGCAATCCTGAGCCAAATCCGTGTTTTGAGAAAACCTGTGGTTCTCGAACTAGAATCCAAAGGAAAAGGATAGGTGCAGAGACTCAACGGAAGCTGTTCTAACGAATCGAGTTGATTACGTTATGTTGGTAGTGGAACTCCCTCTAAATTAGAGAAAATTAGAGAAAGTAAGGAATGAAAAAATTCTGAATTTTTTTAGAATTATTGTGAATCCATTCTAATCAAATATTGAGTAATCAAATCCTTCAATTCACAGTTTTCGAGATCCTTTAAAAAGTGGATTGGTGGATTAATCGAACGAGGATAAAGAGAGAGTCCCATTTTACATGTCAATACTGACAACAATGAAATTTCTAGTAAAAGGAAAATCCGTCGACTTTATAAGTCGTGAGGGTTCAAGTCCCTCTATCCCCAAACCCTCTTTTATTCCATAACTATACTATAGTATTTATTCTCTTTTTTGATTTTTATCAATGGGTTTAAGATTCATTAACTTTCTCATTCTACTCTTTCACAAAGGAGTGCGAAGAGAACTCAATGGATCTTATGCTTTGAATAGTTTTATTTTTGAATAGTTTTATTATAGTATCGGCAAGGAACTTTGATTATTCACTTTATTTTTAAGTATTATATTTTTAAGTATTATTAAGGAAGCCATGCACAATGCGTAGGACTACTCCCCCCATTTCCAAATTTGGAATTTGGAATACTTTATCTTTATTGATTTTTCAGTTCCTTTAATTGACATAGATACAAATACTCTACTAGGATGATGTACAAGAAAAGGTCAGGATAGCTCAGTTGGTAGAGCAGAGGACTGAAAATCCTCGTGTCACCAGTTCAAATCTGGTTCCTGGCACAGAACAGAAAAAAAGATCTACCGAATAGGTATTGATACAAATACCTCGAGATGGGTTGGGATACATATTCATTAATAATATAGATAGAATATGATTTATCTATTTAAATGGATAAATCTCTAAATAGAGGCGGAGGCACTTCTTTTTCTTTTTAGAGAAGGGTAAAAATCTCTGGTTCTTTTTTTTATGATACAGAAGGGGGTGAGATTAGGTTCCCTTTTCTTCATTTTTGCATTTCTTAATTTTGTATTCCGCTATTCCAACAAATATTTATTTATTCTTGCTTATCTTATCTTACTTTCCTAGTTGTTCTAATTAATGCGCGCGGTACAAAGTTCGTGGTAGGGAACTTCTTTGAGTCATCGTATTTTTCTGTTCATACGAAAGAAATGAATATGTGATTTTCCAAATTGGAGAATCGAAATGAAGCCCTCTTTTGCTCAGTCTATTTGGACCCTTTTTGTATACTAGGAATAAATTAGAATATAATAGGTGTTCCGTTTCATCTACGAACAGGATGTAAAAATATTCCTTGACTTGAATAAAATCTAGAGTTGTGTTGTATAAGTGAGCATAAATTTCTTAGCATTCAATGAGCATCTTGTATTTCATAGAAATTGGGGGTTATATAGTCCTTACGTAAGGGCCAGCCTACCCAACTTTCAGGCATTAGGATACGTTTAAGGCGTGGATGATTATAATAAGAGATTCCCACCATATCATAAGATTCACGTTCTTGAAAATCGGCACTTCTCCAAATCCAGAAGACAGACGGGATTCTAGGATTATCCTTTTGGGCAAAGACTTTTATGCATACTTCTTCTGGGTTATCTATACCATACTGTATTCTCGTAAGATGATACACGCTAGCTAAAGATCCACCGGGTGCTACATCATAAGCACATTGGGAACGTAAATAATTATAACCATATACATATAAAATAACAGCAATGGAATCCCAATCCCCCGCTTTTATTTGTAAAGTCTCTATTCCTCGGTGATCGAAGCCCAAAGATCTATGAACCACCT